CATTCTCGACCTAACAATAACAAAACACAAAAGGAAAATCACGCTCTGTAGGATTTGAACCTACGACATTGGGTTTTGGAGACCCACGTTCTACCGAGCTGAACTAAGAGCGCTTTCTTATTGCTTATTACAAAAAAAGTAAGACTGTAAGGAAAAGGATTTTTTTAACTCCAATAGATCTTGAATTCCTATACTATATATAATATATAGTATATATTATAGGTATGTCCAATTTAAATTGATCCTTCGTTATTGCTCAAAGGCAAAGTAATAGGTAGGGATGACAGGATTTGAACCCGTGACATTTTGTACCCAAAACAAACGCGCTACCAAGCTGCGCTACATCCCTTTCAATTGGTCTACAATGTCATTGTAGAGAATCCCCGCTTTGTTTTCCACATACTTTTTTCATTTTCTCCGTTCCGTTGATATACATAATTTTTTTGCCATTTCTTCTTTATTTTTTCTCATATCACATATGATATAACATATAGTAATACTAAAATAACATATAATAATATTAAACTTCTATATATATATATATGAAAAAAATATGACGCCGTAAATTTCGCGGGTACCTGCACGGAAAAGGACGTTTTTTGTTTTTTTAACAAAAAAAGGGATCTATGAAATTGTTGTACGTTTCAATTTTAATTAAGAATTTCGCGTACAAAACAAACGCGAGTGACCTTTAATTAACTTGATATATATCTGTTGATCATATACGGAGTACCCTTATATTTATATATTTTATATATTATAATAAACATTCTTTATTACAATTAGAGATTCTTTATTACAATTAGAGAAGGAGGATTTGAAATGCGAGATTTAAAAACATATCTATCCGTGGCACCGGTACTAAGTACTCTATGGTTCGGGTCTTTAGCGGGTTTATTGATAGAGATTAATCGTTTTTTCCCAGATGCGTTAACATTCCCCTTTTTTTCATTCTAGTTATTAACACGGGGGGATGAGGAAGATTAGAGATACGGTTAAATATCTGTGACTACTAATCCCCTCCTCTTTTTTTTAGAATTAGAGAAAAGAGAAAGAATAAAAGCAAATTCAATCTCAGTGAAATGGGGAACTCGGGCCCAGACTTTAGCTTCAGCTTCAAGTAAATTAATGAATTTCAATTCAATTAAGAGAACCGGAAGTGGAAACATGGTTAGGACAAGAGTATCATACAAGATTCTTAAATGACATGCAATTCCAATCTAAACGTCTAATCTAATCGAATATAGGTTCGAATTCTTGTATTACTTATTATTACTATTACTATATTGATTATTACTATATTGATTGCAACGAAATCTTTCATAATTGGATTTCAAAATTTCAAAAAATTAGCAACTTCTTTTTTTTCCTTCCTTTCTTTTGGAAAATAGAAAGAAGGGTTGAGTAAATAAAAAACCAAAGGAGGCTCATGGCTAAGGGTAAAGATGTCCGAGTAAAGGTTCTTTTGGAATGTACTAGTTGTGTTCGAAACAGTGTTAATAAAAAATCAAGAGGCATTTCCAGATATATTACTCAAAAAAACCGACACAAAACGCCTAGTCGATTGGAATTGAAAAAATTTTGTCCTTATTGTTACAAACATACGGTTCATGGGGAGATAAAGAAATAGATGGTACTTGCGTTTCGCTTTGATTTTAGAAAGAAGATGAAAAATGAATGACATATTAACACATTTTTTTAATACTAAAATAGAATATGTTAATATATCTATTAATTCTATATCTTAATATAAATTGTAATAAAAAAAATCCTATTTCTTTATTCTAAATTATTATCATTTTTGATTCGATTGAACGAATTAGGATTTTCGAACTAAGGAATAAAAAACCATGGATAAATCCAAGCGACTTTTTCTTAAGTCTACGCGATCTTTTCGTCGGCCGTTGCCTCCGATTCGATCGGGGGATCGAATTGATTATAGAAACATGAGTTTAATTAGTCGATTTATTAGTGAACAAGGAAAAATCTTATCTAGACGGGTGAATAGATTGACTTTAAAACAACAACGATTAATTACTATTGCTATAAAACAAGCTCGTATTTTATCTTTGTTACCTTTTCTTAATAATGAAAAACAGTTTGAAAAGGGCGGGTTGGTCCCTAAAACTGCCGGTCTTAGAACCAGAAAAAAAGAGATTTCCTCTATCAATTGAATCCAAATTCTAAATTCGAACTCAAACGTGAATTTCTTTTTTGTTCGAAAAATCCGAAAATCCCGATTTGTTTGGAGTGTTGTAATAAAAAAAGCAAATTGGGGAAGAATCAAAATTCTTTTTTTATTGAATCTTTTTACTCCGTTTGATTACTTGATCATATTATCATCATATTTTTTCGTATTAATTTTTAATTTCTATTCTACCTTCCTGGAACTTGTTCTCCAAGGAATTCTATGTAAAACATTCTGATGGATTCCTCCCAATCTCCTTATTTTATGATGTCATTGGAAATCATGTAAAGACAATTCTTATCGAATTTAGCTAGTTGTGCAAGTATTTTACGACTAATAAGTAACTGTTTTTTGTACAGATTGTTTATAAACTCGCTATAACTAGGGAATACCCCCATCTCGCGAATTTCTGCATTTATCCGCGTGATCCATAAACGACGAAAATTTCTTTTTTGCCTATCTCTATCCCGATGGGCCGAAACCAAAGCTTTTCTTTTTTGTTGAATAATAGTTCGAGTAAGTCTTGAATGAGCCCCGCGAAAGCTTGATGCGAATAAACGGATTTTTGTTCTACGTCTCCGAGCTATATATCCTCGTTTAATTCTGGTCATTGAATAAACAAAACTTTAAACTTTGATGAATAACTAATTGATTTTTTTTTTCAGTTATTCTTTTCTCCTTTCTATAATAACAAAACGGATTCTTCCTATGTATAAAAAAAGAATTCCAACGGCTTTTGCTACTATAACCTTCCCAACCACGATTTTTCTTTTTTTTCTATTCACCTCGAAATAAGAAATTGTATTGATACTAGATATCAAACAAAAATATAATAAAAAAAGAGTAATATAGAAATGAAAAAAGAACTAGTGGGTTCCATCGTTTCTATGGTTACTTTTTAAACGGTGAGGTCTTCTCTATACATCGGAGCCCCTTCTTCATTTAATCATTTAATTAATGCTATTATTAACTTGTACAGTTAATACTCTTAGGCTCTACCTATGACTTATCCAGTAATAGGTCTTTCACAGCTTTCACAGTGAGATCTATTTATACAGTAACGATATTTAATTATGAAGATTAGTCAATTAGCTGACCCTCTTAGTCCGTTCTTGCAAGAATAGAGGCTTCTTTTTTGGATTTTGAATTTAAATAAGATTCCCCTGCTTAACGTATAATTTTTATTACTAATGGGTAATTCTTTTTTATTAAAATTGAGATGATTTAATTTGCACCAACGTAAACCAGAAATTTGCTACACAACCGAAGGATATAATAGATCTTTTTTTATTTTTTCGTTTTTTTTAGATAGGTGAAGGGGCTTCGTTCCTCCATTCTATCCTCTTTATCCGTACTGATCACAAATAATGGAAAAATTTTTCCGTTCTTTTGTCTCAGCTCATGGTCTGAACGAGTCGCACATACACCCTAGTACACGTTCCTCGACGCTGAGGACATCCCGCAAGAGCAGGAGATTTGGTGACATTTCTGATTGGCTGTCTTGTGTTTCTAATAAGTTGTTTAATTGTTGGCATCTTGAAGTGTATACATAATGGGCTGGTTTAGATCGATCCTAACCGGATGATTATGAATTCTATTTATATTAATAAAATATTAATTCTATTAATAAGAACAGATATCAGAAACAGAATAAAAAACCCCGATAAGAAAAATGTGATTTGCGTGAAATTCATGCTATTTTTTGATTTTTTATGCAACTGCTACAAGATCAACAATTCCATGAGCTTGGGCTTCTGTTGCCGACATAAAAACATCCCTCTCCATGTCTTCGGATACAACCCATAAAGGTTTGCCCGTTCTTTGTACATAAACCCTTGTGATAATTTCACGCAATTTAAGTAGTTCTTCTGCTTCCAGGACAAACTCTGCTATTTGTGCCTGATAAAAACCAGCAATAGGTTGATGGATCATTACCCTGATGATATAAGATATTACTCTAGCTCGTATGATAAGTTGACGAAAAGAAATACAGAATCATAAGAAAAAAGGATCGAATTGACCAACCGTACAGGCATTGTTTCCACATTGCATACGGCTCTTTTATTTTTACCTTTCATCGAAGAAAAATCTAGAGTTTCTCAGGCCTAGATCGGTAAATTAACTACCCTTCCCTTGATAGGAGTTAAAAAACAAAAATACTATGGTGGCTCCGTTGCTTTATTTCGTCGGTGATTTAGCAATCCCAAAGTTTCTTTTTTTTTTTTTTTTTCAAATAAAAAATGTAGAATAGAATCTTGTTTTTTTGTACTCGTTCATAACAGAAAATCAAGTATGAAAACAAAAAAGTTTGTGACGCTGAAATAGGTCTTCCCAATAGATACGACAAAATCGGGAATACCTTTTATCTCAATCTCATACTACTCTTTCGATACATAATCGAACTAAAAAAAAAATTTATATCGAATTTGAAAAGCCATGCTATTATTACTTAATATTCATACTTCATATGGCAAATGGCGAAGGCATAGTTTTCTTTTTTCTTTCAAACAAAAAACCCATTGGCGCCAAGCGTGAGGGAATGCTAGACGTTTGGTAATTTTTCCTCCGACCAGGAGAAAAGACCCCATCGAAGCAGCTAATCCCATGCACACTGTCTGTACATCTGGTCGCACAAATTGCATAGTATCATAAATAGCTATTCCGGGTATTACCCATCCGCCAGGAGAGTTTATAAACAAATACAAATCTTTGGTCTCACTCTCTATACTGAGATATACCATAAGAGCAATAAGTTGATTTGAGATGTTGCTATCAACACCTTGGCCTAAAAAAAGTAATCTTTCTCGATAAA